CCTATTTCTTGTTCGGAAAAATAGTTGAACCAATTCCGGGAATTCCGTATTCAAGTCAATGATGCATTACATTAATTATATTCATAAAATTTTTTATAAAATAATAAAAATCTCAAAATATTTAATTCTATTTTTTTCTTATTTCTTATTAATTTAATAAAAAAATAAAGTAAAAGCGGGTAGCGGGAATCGAACCCGCATCGTTAGCTTGGAAGGCTAGGGGTTATAGTCGACGTTGATTCATCATTTTTAACGTCTCTAATTCAAAACTGAACGTGAAACTTTGGTTTCATTCGGCTCCTTTATGGAAGATGTATAAATTCCTATATTAAGACATGAACGAAAAAAAAAATTCCACCCATAACATCTATGTCAGCTTTTCTGTCTGAATGTATTCAGAACAACCCGCTTTCTAGACGATCCCTATAGAAAAGAGGGGGATTATATTATAACAACCTTTCTAGTTACTTCGTTCTCTATTTCTATGTGAGAGAATCCTTAGGAAAAGCATTTTGTTTCTACCGAGCTAAAAAAATTTGTCGATGTCTCTAGTAAACCAAAGTCATTGTTTAATAGCCATTTTGCTTCAATTTCCGTAATACAAATTCCAAATTAAAGATTTAGTTACGATTAGAAAGCCACTTTCTATCTTTATCCATGGATCCTTTACTCATACTTATTCAATTAGAAGTATTGATCTAATAAAAAAAAAAAAATTATGTTTCGTAATCTCATAATCCAATTTTTCAATTTTTAATTGATTCTTGGATACAAATCACGAGAATGTATATTCTTCCTCGAATTTTTCATTGAGAGGTAAAGGATTAAATCCTTTTAAGAAATAAAGTTTTTGGTCGGAATGAAATATTAATCAAACCGAAAGACCCCTTAACTATATAAAGGATTATAGAACGAATCACACTTTTACCACTAAACTATACCCGCTACAATCCGATTATTGTATATAAATGAACCTTTTGTCGAACAAGAAAATGGGTCGTAATAAAAAGTTAAAAGAGTAAAAAGAAAGGATAGGATCATAAAATAATCATGAAAATTAGAGCGTTTACGTGTTGTATCAGAGAACCCAATGAGATTCGGAAAAGAGAATTCATTAAATTTCAATAACTAAAACTAAATAACAAGTGTTTTTTTGCCGGAGGTTTTTGACCTAGACGTCTCGACAAAACTACTTAAGCCATAACATACATGAAAATGTATTGTGCAAGAATCCACAGCTCCCTTTTTGTTATTTATTTACTTTACTAAAATAAAAGGAATAAAGAAAATAAAGAATAAATATAAAAAATTAAGAATTAAGATAAGAAACGACACTTTGATTCGATATCATTTGATTCTATATCATAGAAATCAAAAGAGTTTTTATGTTTCCAATCGTAATAACAAGCAAGTATTTTAGTTTTCAAATAAAAAAAAATTATTTATGATTCGTTGGAACAATAAATGGCGGGCCCGGCCTGGTCAGTACTTAGCCGGGCCGTGGAACTAAAAAGCACTCTCGGATGAAAAAAAATATTATGAAGGGCTCTTTCAATCCTTATTTTTTATAATGTAACATAGTATTATCCTTTTTCAATTGGGAGGAGAGATGGCTGAGTGGACTAAAGCGTCGGATTGCTAATCCGTTGTACGAGTTTTTCGTACCGAGGGTTCGAATCCCTCTCTTTCCGTTTTTGTTGATGACTTGGTATTTTCTTTCGAATTTTTCGCGAGCTCTTTTTATTTTTAATAGTAAAAAATGTGTAATAGATAAAATCCTACTAAGAACATTTAAAAATCAATCAAGGAAAACAAAAACCTTATCTTTTATTCTTCACGTCCAGGATTACGTCCTGGATCATTAGACAGGAATCCGAAAATAAAGAGAGAAACAAAGAATATCACTACCGTGTAAACAAATAGTTTGAGAGTAAGCATTACATAATCTCCAAGATTTTTTTTAGTAAAAAAGAGAATAGATTCTCCGTTTTTATACCGCATACCCTACTATTTTGATTTTTTATTTTGACACCAAGAAATAAAGTGGGGTGATCCAGATTTTTCGCGGTTGTACAAGAATTTCAATATTTGAATTGAGGGTGTAAGACTTATCTGATCTTATCAATTCTTTTCTTTGAATTTTTTTTTTTTCAATAAATCATGAATTTGTCTAGACATTATTAAATTAAAGATATCATCGAAAACTTACAGCAGCTTGCCAAACAAAGGCTAAGAGAAAAAAAAACAGGGGTATTACTGGCATAAAATCTACGATTGGATTTAAAAAAGCGTAGGCCTCGGGCAATTTGGCGACGAAAAAACTACTTGAATAAAGAGCAGAATTAAGACAGATACAGATCAAACTAAATATATTAAGCATAACAAACATTTTGTTCTTGAGGATAATTGTATTTTATTTATTTTGATTGAGTTATTAATAAATTGAGTTTTTTATTATTATAAATATGTTATTATTCATAGAAAAGAAAAATGAATAAAAAGAAAATAAGATAGACCAAAAAACTTTCTTTGATTTGAACTCACCCAATCAAAAATCCTTCAATTCTCAAATCAAAAGAGAATAGAATAAACCATACTTTCATACAATATCTTAATTGAATTATATGTAATGATCAATAAATTCTGTTTAATTCTACGTCTACATGTATAAAAATTCTAGTAATCTATTTTATAGATAATAGATATTTAGACTTGAGTTGACGAACAACCAGTACCAATATTAGTGTTTATTAGTGTCGACTAGAAATGGGGCGTGGCCAAGTGGTAAGGCAACGGGTTTTGGTCCCGCTATTCGGAGGTTCGAATCCTTCCGTCCCAGAACATACCTGACCCACGATCATTTTATTAATCTATAATAAAAAATAAAATATATATCTATTAAAATATATATCTATATCATAATCTATATCATAATAAAATATATCAAAATAAAGATTATCTTTTCGACCAGTCTTCCGTTTAAGAGTATAATATTGTTATAGAATGTGATTCTTATTTCTTTTTTTTTTTTTTTTATTATTAATCATATCTTTTTCACAAATTTAATCGAGTTCAAATAACACGCATATGAAACGAAATTTTGATTTGTTAAATATTACTGATTTTACAATATGAAATACGAAAAAATAACAACCTAAATCTTCAATCTTTCCTTACATCAGTCTTTTTTTTTTTATTAATCATTGATGGTTTAATCCAATATGGATTTATCTTTCTCTTAATGATGATAAAAAGCGAATGGTACTTACTGTAAAACCTTATGCAAATAATGATATAGGGTAGGAAACTATTCAATCAATTAAATCTTTTTAATGATTTCTTATGAGTTCTTGGTACTCTAAGAAGTGTGAAATTGTTGAATTTATCCTATCACGTTACTTGAAGATAGAGATTCAAAATAACTTGTTTATTCGTGTTTATTTATTCATGTTATGTTAGTTATAATTAAAAAAAAATTATAAACAATGGGGTTAAATTAATTGAATTCTTGTTGAGACTTCGTCATACATTATCCATTCTTCATATAGAAGAAAAAAGTATAGATTATTATGTACCGACCGAACCGATGATTATTCACGATTCCATAATTGAATCAATTACATACTGGTTCCAAACTGAAGGAATGTTATGGTAAAACTTCGTTTAAAACGATGTGGCAGAAAGCAACGTGCGACTTGAAGGACATGATCAGCTGTGGATTCTTACATCCACCACTTTTTTATATTATATAGGAACGAAAGTGCTCTTGGCTCGACATCATTTGTTCTGTTCCACTGGAACCCTCATTTTTGAGAGTGTTGCCATGTAAATAGTACACGATGGAGCTCGAGTAGAACGTATTGATTAATTTCTCAAGGGCAAGAATCTAAGGTTAGTATCGATCAATAAATTGGAACAACTTCGTAAGTATATTTTAGATATATAAATCTAAAGGATCCAATTCGATAAAATTTAAAAGTTAATTTTGTTGGAATTGGTAAAACTCTTTTGATCAAATCAAAAGTAAAGTGTATTACGTAGGAATCAACCATTCATACGATTCTTTGATAGAAAGAAATCACAAAAAATGGTATGTTGCTGCCGTTTTGAAACGATTTAAAGATCACCGAAGTAATGTCTAAACCCAATGATTCAAGGCAAAGATAAAGATCCTGGAACAAGGAAATACCGTTTTCAATTGTCTCAACAACCAGATCATATTTAAGAATCAAAATAGATTCTAAAGGAGACAGACAAAAAGGGTTAGAGACCACTCAATAAATTTAATACCTAAAAGGTTTCTTTTGAGTTATTTGAGAGTTATTCAACTTGAGTTATGAGGATACAAATAATTTTTTTTTTTTGGGGGGGGGGGGGGAAGACTAAGAAAAAGTATTTAAACTAAAATCAATAATATAATGAATTTGATGATTTTATGGATCTATTTGTTATTATGATTCTATACATAGACATAATTTATAATTTTCTCGAGCCGTACGAGGAGAAAACTTCTTATACGTTTCTAGGGGGGGGGGGAGTATTGTTCATCTATCCCAATGAGCCATTTATCGAATCGTTGCAATTGATGTTCGATCCCGACGAGAGGGAAGAGATCTTCGTAAAGTGGGTTTTTATGACCCGATAAAGAATCAAATCTATTTAAATGTTCCTGCTATTCTATATTTCCTTGAAAAAGGTGCTCAACCTACAGGAACTGTTCATGATATTTCAAAAAGGGCGGGGGTTTTTACGGAACTTCGCCCTAATCAACAAATAAAATTCAATTAATGAAATAAAAAAAATGTGGATGATTTGTATATAGCCTTGTATAACCTTTTTGTTTCTTTGCTATTTCCTCTTTTGTTCTATTTATATCATACTAAATTTATTATTGTTACTATAAAATATAAAAAAGTGTCTTTTATAACGACAAAAATCTATTTATATTTTATTGATATAAATTTTATTGATATATATAAAATAGATAGAAAAAGATTAAG